TGTCCAAGACTTATTTTTGTGGGGGTCTCTTCACAAGAATTTTGATGAAGCCAATACCAATTCAATTTAAACGGATTCAAAATAATGCTACTTACTGGATCGGGATTATAAATATTCCTATTTTCATCGATTAAATAATATTTCATTACTCGAAAAGTTTGTTTTAAATTGTCAAGTTGCAAATAGTTAGTTATCAAGATCTGATTCTTAGTTATTAAACGGTAAAATGAAGAAAAATTAGCAATTTGAAGGGCTGTTCCAAAAGGGCCCGGCGAATTCCTAATTTTTCTTATGGGCTCGGATTCTTTGTAAGATTTTAGACCCTTGAATGGACCCATTCGAAAGCAATTGGCTGATGACAAAATGAGAAAGGATTGGCATTCCTTCGTTCTATTCAACAACGTACGAACAGTTTCATGGTTTTGGCTAAATGATTGTTGAAGCCTTGCTTTTGGGTAACTGGAAAAAAATGGATTCATACGATCTAATCCATTATCAGAAAGCAATCCTGAACCTGATGGATCATTCCTTTTTCCGGCATACGAAATAGTGGATTTCACTAAATCGATTCTTAGGAAATTTCGAATCATACCATTTATCTTTACTTCAACAAAAGAGGCGCGCGCCTCTTCTACAGAAGAACTTTTTTTTTCTTGGTCCCAATTCAATACTAAACAAGTCCGAACTAATTGAATACTTGTGTCAGAAATTCCCTGAATAGGCTTGCCATTTCCATAAAGGATATAATTGACAACCCGAAGTTGCACCTGATCCCTTTCCTGCAACAGATCCTGAGGAAAAAGTGTTGATAAACTTATACCGTCCGTTATTTCATATGTGACTACGGGTCGAACCAAAACAAAAGACCTTTTCTTAGTAGGTGTGATTCGTTGGACATAGATCCAATTTTTACATTTTTCCGATTCCTTGGAATTTGTTTGTCCCCTTTCCGGCGGTATCAAAATGCCCCTGTGTCGCGATATTTTATCTGTTTTTCCGGGAAAATGGATATTTCCCGAAAAGATTTTTAGTTCAATCTTTTTTTTTTTCTTCTCTACTCGGACCAACCCGCCTACCCGGCTTCTTGTATTTAAAGTGATTTGTGTATCTACTCCAATGATACTATTGTTCTGTACCATTATGGAAGAAGCTCGTGGTAAGATATGTACTTCCTCAGGAATGAAAAAAAACCGATCTACTTGCATTTGGTATTTTGCTCTAAGTTCTTTGACCCCTCGATATTCAATCAAACCCTCTTTTTTTATGATTGAATGCGCCTCTATAGTCCCATATTTTGTAATTCCCGAACTCTCTCTTCGGTATCTAGGATCATCAAAATAGGCAAGAATACTATTTCTACGGAAACTACCATTTATGGGGATTTCAATCGAGATACCTGAAGGGGGCATGAATTCTTTCTCTCGTTCTTGAATTGGTTGAAATGGAATGATGAATCTCTTTCTTCGCCTCTTTGCCAAGAAATCGGAATTTTTGGCAGGATATATGAGATTAGAATGCCCAGTTCTTACGATTCGATTAAGTTCCGAATAATCACGAATCCTATCCCCTTTGTTATTAGAAAGATCCGAACTAAAAAATGGGTGTCTCGTGTGAGCATTGCTAACTGAAGAGTTCGAAATATACCTTTGTTCGACAGAAAGAAAATAGGCGTTCGTTTGATCTTGATCCTTGTGGAGCGAACGCGGGGCCACGGCGGGTTTGTGCGGCCTTCCTGCTAATATCCATAAATGACTTGTTTTTGGTAAGAGATGAACATTACCGTATGTAAATTCAGGTGCATGGTCCACGTCGGTACTCCAATGCATTTCTCCCTCTGAGTCAGAATAAATATGTTTTCGAACCTTTTCTTTAAAATTCAAAGTGGATGCTCCCGCGCGAATTTCAGCAATCACTTGTTCTGATTCTACATATTGATCATTTTGAACTAAAAGAAAACTTTTTGGTGGAATATTCACATTATGTATAGTATCTTCACTCTCAATAGTGACAGCCAAGTCTATATAACATAGAAAGGCAGGATGGCCGTGACGTGTACGTGTGGGATGAACCAAATCCTCATTGAATCTTATTTTTCCATTAGAAGAGGCTCGTACATGTTCTGCAGTACCCCCCGTGAATACTCCGCCTGTATGAAAAGTTCTTAATGTTAGTTGAGTACCGGGTTCTCCAATGGATTGTCCCGCAATAATACCTACAGCTTCTCCCAATTCGACCAGGTCACCGTGAGTAGGACTTCGGCCATAGCATAATCGACAGATCCAAGATGTACTTCTACAGGTAAAGGGAGTTCGAATAGATATTGGTTGGACTCGAAAGGTTATCAACTGATTGATAAGTCCAATCCCAATATCCTGATTTCTCGCGGCAATGCACCGCGGGCCCATATATATATCGTCTGCTAATACACGACCAATTAATGTTTGAATAAAAATTCTTTCTGGTATCGTCCCATTTTGGGGATTCACAGAAATACCTCGGA